TCTCCTTACCTTCACCTAATTTACCGATCTTACTAATCACAATAGATCAAATAGCAATGGATACGACTATTCCAACAGTTAGACCTTTCTTTGATATGGATTCTCTATTCCTAATGGCTGTGGTACGGAAAAGACTGTTAAAGAAAATAGTAGACAAGGAATGAAAATATCCCTCTCGGTCTATGACACCTAAACGGAAGAAAAATCCGGATCAAACCCTTATTTATCTTAACCTTAGGTTAATTTACGAAAGGGAGCAAAATGGGGTCGAACCCTTATTCTTATTAGTCTTTTTTTTTTTTTGTTAGGTTTAAGTCTGACGAGAATAATATTCTACAACTAACAATTCATTTATTTTCAAACCGACCCACTTACTATCTATTATTTGATTGACTAATCCTTTATATTGGAATGCTTGAAGAGTCAAATGGTTTGGCAATTCCTCATTAGGGGATGAATCGAGAGAATTTTGAATTAGAGCTTTAGATTTTTGTTCATCCCTCGCCGCAATAGTATCTCGGGGTTTGCAGCGATAACTTGGTATATCTACTATACGACCATTGACTAAAATATGTCTATGGTTAACTAATTGGCGAGCTCCCGGAATAGTCGGAGCCATACCCAACCGAAAAAGGATGTTATCCAGGCGCATTTCAAGCAATTGTAGTAAAACCTGACCTGTTGACCCCTTTGCCTTTCCGGCGATACGAACGTATTTAAGTAATTGTCGTTCTGTAAGACCATAATGAAAACGCAATTTTTGTTTTTCTTCTAGGCGAATACGATATTGGGATTTTTTCCCGGAACGCGATTGGTTTCTAAGATCACTTCCAGCTCTGGGCCTTTTATTAGTTAGCCCTGGTAAAGCCCCCAGGCGCCGTATTTTTTTGAAACGAGGACCTCGGTAACGCGACATAAAGACTCCTTCTTCTTATTTATATTTAATTATTATTATTAATTCTTATTGATGAAATTTCATCATTCTACAGAATAAATCTAAACTAAAAATGAACTAAATTCTAAATAAAGCCAAATTTACTGAAGTATTATTCTATTAAAGAATAATGAGATGAGTTGGATAAATATCCAGATCTTTATATTCTATATATAGAAAAAGAAAAGGATTCTTTTTATGAGATAGTTGGAAATTCCTATAACATAAAAAATAAATGGCTTTTGCGAAAAGAGGAAGACACTTTTTTTTTTTTTTTTTCAATATTCTTTGATTTCAAAGATGCATTATCAATCATGTAAAACATCGAATAAAATAAATAGAGAAAAGCCTACTATCGGAATCGAACCGATGACCATCGCATTACAAATGCGATGCTCTAACCTCTGAGCTAAGCAGGCTCACATAACATAAATTTGACATACATAAGAATTCAATAAACTCTTAGAATTTTGCTATTAACTATTTAATTTAAATTCTTGGCTATTCATATTCGCTATTATGATTTCGCTATTATGATTATGAATATATTAATTAATAATTTAAAGATTAAAGTTAAAGAATAGAATATAGAATTTCAAATAACTGTTAAATATTATATTATATAACATAAATATTATATTATAGAACATAACAATTAATGTAGCGATATAGAATTTCAAATTTTTTATCACAATTAAATATTTTTTATTATTTTTAATAAAAAAAAAAAGAATCGACCGTTCAAGTATTTGAAATTTTTGGGGGAAAGGAGTGGAAGAGAGACAGATGTTTAGGGTATGTATCCACCTATATTGAATTGCGGATACAGAAATGATAAAATAGTTTTTGATTGGACCGAATATGAGCCTCCTATAGATATAGTAGATATAGAATATGAAAGAAGATAGACAAGAAATCAAAGACAAAGAGGAGAAAACACTTTTTCGAGACAGGAATCGCCATCTATCTAATGAATTCAACTGTTCCGCTATAAATGAAAGAAAAAAGGGAACGAGATCACAATGAGATTTTCATCTCAAAAAGGGGGATATGGCGAAATCGGTAGACGCTACGGACTTAATTGGATTGAGCCTTGGTATGGAAACTTACTAAGTGATAACTTTCAAATTCAGAGAAACCCTGGAATTAATAAAAATGGGTAATCCTGAGCCAAATCACGTTTTCCGAAAACAAACAAAGGTTCAGAAAGCGAAAATAAAAAAGGATAGGTGCAGAGACTCGATGGAAGTTGTTCTAACGAATGGAGTTGATTGTCTTACATTGGTAGAGGAATCCTTCTATCGAAACTTCAGAAAAGATGAAGGATAAACCTGTATACATAATACAGAAGAATTGGTATGAATCAATTCCATATTGAAGAAAGAATCGAATATCCATTGATCAAACCATTCACTCCATAATCTGATAGATCTTTTGAAGAACTGATTAATCGGACGAGAATAAAGATAGAGTCCCGTTCTACATGTCAATACCGGCAACAATGAAATTTATAGTAAGAGGAAAATCCGTCGATTTCAAAAATCGTGAGGGTTCAAGTCCCTCTAT